ATTGGTAAAATGTTGGAAATATTTGCATTGAGAATTTTATTAAAATTTTCAGTACGGCTTATTAGGCTAATATTTGCAGAATTTTGTGCAACAAATCGAAGCGATGTGCATGTATATATATATAACGCGGATGGCTAACTCATATCTCAACTCGTTAGTTTGCACGCTCTTGAGCCTTCCTTGGTTTCGGGGTTTGACAAGGATAACAGGATTTTCTGAGCGTAGGGGGGTAGGGGGGTTTGTCGCGCAAAAACCAAAAGGGGGGCATATATATATAAGGGTAAGTTGAAGAAGGAATGTATATGTTATGCACTTGAGTAATTAATATGTAATTCTTAAGTTATGTCTTTCAATAATTGACTAATCTTTAACTTAAACAAGGAAAGTGTTCTACCTTAATATATGTTTGAGCCTGCACTCTGATATGCAAGGTGAAAGGAAACCTAAAAAGAGAACCCTATGCATTTAAAAGAACGCCCGGCATGTTGGGTAACGAGGAGTATGTAATTACACCAGTAACCGGATGCCATTGTAGTTAAGAATAGTGGGTCTACACCGAAAGTACCTGAGATAGAAACCAGATACAAGGAATAGTTCATAAAATACCTTATCTTAGTTAAGTGTCCCTGGTTCTATCACGGATATTATGCATTAATGTATATGGTTGGTGGTCTCTCACTAGTTAAATGTTAAGATAATTTTTAGTGGGGTAATTCATCTAGTATTTAAATAAATTTTATTGAGTCTTAATATAATTGGTTTATGCACGTTTTGGACGTTAGTACTTGCTTTTAGGTTAAAATAATTGAATGGTGATAATACATAGGTATAAAAATACACTGTATAATATCATACATATGTGTAAAGGTCACATATGTTACTACCAGAAGATAGTTTAATTTAGAATTCTGGCTTTGGGAGCCAGGGGTGGGAGTTAAAATCTCTCTTTTCTGGGCGCTAGGGAGGAATTTAACCTCCGATCTTCGGATTACAAGACCGATGCTTTTATATTAAGCTACTAGGGCAAGCTCATTTTAATGCTTTATTTTCTACTCATCCTGCTAGTGGAATTAGGATTAGGAAAAGTGCAAAATATAGGACGGATGCGATTTGTCCAATAATAACGTATGGATGTTCTACAGGTATACCTCCAATTCATGTTAAAATTAGTATATCTGCTACAAGGGTTCAGAATAAGAATTGGGTTAGGGGGCGGAATGTTAATCCTCGTTGTTTAGAGGTATGTATAATTGGAACTACTATTAGGATTAAAATAGAGAATAGTAGTGCAAGTACACCTCCTAATTTGTTTGGGATAGATCGTAAAATAGCGTAGGCGAACAGAAAATATCATTCTGGCTTGATATGGGGAGGGGTAACTATAGGGTTGGCGGGCGTGAAATTGTCTGGATCTCCTAATAGGTTGGGAGAGAATAGGGCTAGTGATGTAAGAGCTAGTAATATTAATACAAAACCAAGAAGATCCTTATATGAAAAGTATGGATGGAAGGAAATTTTGTCTGCGTCGGAATTAAGTCCGGCTGGATTATTTGATCCTGTTTCGTGTAAAAATAGAAGGTGAATAACAGTTGCGGCGGCGATAATAAATGGCAATAAGAAGTGGAATGCGAAGAATCGTGTAAGTGTTGCGTTGTCTACTGAAAATCCTCCTCAGATTCATTGGACAAGGGTATCCCCTATATATGGAACTGCTGATAATAAGTTTGTAATTACAGTAGCCCCTCAGAATGATATTTGGCCTCAGGGGAGTACATAACCAACGAAAGCTGTTATTATAACTAGTAGTAAGAGGACTACTCCAATATTTCAAGTTTCTTTGTATAGGTAGGAGCCATAGTAGAGTCCTCGGGCAACGTGTATATAAATACAAATAAAGAAGAAGGATGCTCCGTTGGCATGTATGTTGCGGATAAATCAACCATAGTTAACGTCTCGGCAAATATGAGCTACTGATGAAAATGCGGTTGAGATGTCTGAGGTGTAGTGTATGGCTAGGAATAATCCTGTTAGGATTTGTGCAATTAAACATAGTCCTAGGAGGGACCCAAAGTTTCATCACACTGAAATATTAGATGGTGTTGGTAAATCAACTAGTGCGTCGTTAGCGATTTTTATTAGTGGGTGGGTTTTTCGTAGGCTTGCCATTAGTTCTTGTAGTTGAACTACAACGGTGGTTCTTCAAGTCATTGGTCTCGGTTAAAGTCCGAGCAAGAATTATGACCTATTTTATGTTTATATTATTGATGGCTCTAATTGTGGGCTTAATTGCTGTTGCTTCTAACCCCACACCCTATTTTGCTGCGTTAGGTTTGGTAGTAGCAGCAGGGGTGGGGTGTGGAATCCTGGTTGGGAGTGGTGGGTCCTTTTTGTCTTTAGTTCTTTTTTTGATCTATTTAGGGGGCATGCTTGTTGTATTTGCTTATTCGGCGGCTTTAGCTGCTGAGCCCTTTCCAGAGGCTTGGGGAAGTCGTTCCGTTTTTGGGTATGTTATAATTTATTTAGTGGGAGTTGTTTTAACGGCTGGGATGTCTTGAGGGGGGTGATATGAAGGCTCTTGGGTAATAATTGATGGACTAAAAGAGTTTTCTATATTGCGGGGGGATGTAAGTGGTGTGGCAGTAATATACTCTTTTGGTGGGGCGATACTAGTTATTTGTGCTTGGGTATTACTTTTAACACTGCTCGTGGTTCTAGAACTCACCCGTGGTTTAAGTCGTGGTACTCTCCGAGCAGTTTAAATAAAAGTTATGAAAATAGCTAGGGCTATGGTTAACAGAAAGATTGTTAAATATGTTTTGATTATACCTCGCTGAATATCACTTGTAATTTTTGATATTATCATTTGGGTAAAAGCTAATCCTTTTGGGCCTGAAATCTCGAATCATGTTTGGTCGAGTTTAGTGGCAATTGATTGGCCCAGGGTCAGGTTTAGTTTTGGGGGAAGTCGGTGGATTATGGCAGGGAAATATCCTAACATATTCGAAAAGTTATGGAGGGAAATTGTAGGGGTAATTTTAATTTGTTTATTGGTCATGGCAGTAAGTTCTATAGCTACTAAAAGTCCTGTGATGGTAACCATTAGGGCTGCTATTTTTAGAGTTAATGGTATTGTTATAATTGGTGTGTTTGAGGGTAAGAAGTTACATGTAATAATAAGTCCTGCAATAATGCTTCCTCAGGCGAGTCGCTTAATGGGGTTAATGACTATGGGGTTGTTTTCGTTGATTGGGGATAATGGGAGAAATCGTGGGGATCCCATAGTTACGAAGAATACAACTCGGAAGCTGTAGACAGCGGTGAAGGATGTGGCGATTAGTGTTAGTGTTAGGGCTCAGGCGTTAAGGTGGGAGGTGTTTAGGGCTTCAATAATAGCATCTTTTGAGAAGAACCCAGCTAGGAATGGAGTGCCTGTTAATGCTAGGCTACCAATTGTTAGGTAAGTTGAGGTGGCGGGCATAAGGTTATGTAGGCCCCCCATTTTGCGGATATCTTGTTCATCATTTAGACTGTGAATAATTGATCCAGAACATAAAAATAGCATGGCTTTGAAGAAAGCATGTGTGCAGATATGAAGAAATGCTAGCTGTGGTTGGTTGAGCCCGATGGTGACTATTATTAGACCTAGCTGACTAGATGTAGAAAAAGCTACAATTTTTTTAATGTCGTTTTGAGTTAGGGCACAGGTGGCTGTGAATAGTGTGGTTAGGGCTCCTAAGCAGAGGCAAATTGTTAGTGCGGTTTTATTATTCTCTATAAGTGGATGAAGGCGGATTAGTAAGAAGATGCCCGCAACTACTATGGTGCTGGAATGTAGTAGGGCAGATACTGGCGTGGGGCCCTCCATGGCAGAAGGGAGTCAAGGATGTAGGCCAAATTGGGCCGACTTTCCTGTTGCTGCGAGGATTAACCCTATTAATGGGATAGTTATATCAAAATTTTTTGATAGGAAGAAGATTTGCTGAATTTCTCAGGAGTTTAGGTTTATTGCAAATCAGGCCATGCTTAAAATTAATCCAATATCCCCCACTCGATTGTAAATTACGGCTTGAAGGGCTGCTGTATTAGCGTCTGCTCGTCCATATCACCATCCAATTAGTAGGAAGGATATAATTCCAACTCCTTCTCAGCCAATAAATAGTTGAAATATATTATTAGCTGTTACAAGAGTAATTATAGCTACTAGAAATAGAAGTAAGTATTTAAAGAATCGGTTTATGTTGGGATCCGAGTGTATATATCATAGTGCAAATTCCAAAATTGATCAGGTAACGTAGAGGGCAATAGGGGTGAAGATAAGAGAATAGTGGTCAAATTTAAAGCTAATGTTTGTATCAAATACATGTGTATTTATTCAGTGTCAATTTGTAGAAATGCTTTCTATTCCTTGATCTAGAAAGATTATAAGGGGTAGTAGACTAATGAAAAATGCAGTACTAACAGCATTTTTAACATGAGTACGTGCTCAGTCCGAGTCTTGGGGTTTTGGGTTTAGTGATGTTAAGAGCGGGAAGATAAGGATCATAATGACCAAAATAATTGAGGAGGATATAATAAGGGTTGTAGAATTCATAGCTTCCACTTGGATTTGCACCAAGAGTTTTTGGTTCCTAAGACCAATGGATAAACTGTTATCCTTCAGAAGCTTGAGGAAGCCGCGGATTTTAACCGCGGTGCATAAGGATTAGCAGTACTTATTGATTTCTGTCCTTCCTTGGTGAGTAAGGGGATTTTAACTCCTGTCTTTAGAATCACAATCTAATATTTTAGTTAAACTATACTTACTAATAACACCAGCCTCATATGAGTTCTGGTTTAATTACAAGTAGAATTACTGGAATTAAGTGAAGGGCTATTAATAGATGTTCTCGGGTGTGGAAAGGTGGGAGTTTTATAACATGGGTTGGTGTAGGACCTCGTTGAGATATTAGGAATATATATAGAGAGTAGCCTGCTGTAATCAGTGTTCCTGCCCCTGTAAGCGCGATGGTCCAAGGGGATCAGTTAAATAGAGTTGTAATAATTATAATTTCTCCTATTAGGTTAGGAAGAGGAGGTAGTGCTAGGTTGGCAAGGTTAGCGATAAATCATCATACTGCTGTTAGTGGAAAAATAACCTGTAATCCTCGGGCGAGGATCATAGTTCGACTGTGGGTTCGTTCATAGGCTGTATTGGCTAAACAGAATAATATTGAGGAAACTAGCCCATGGGCAATCATTAAAATGATTGCTCCTGAAAATCCTCAGGGTGTTTGAATTATAATACCTCCTGCTACTAGGCCTATGTGACTAACAGATGAGTAGGCAATTAGTGATTTTAAGTCTGTTTGTCGTAGGCAAATGGACCCGGTTATGATAACACCCCAGAGGGCTAATACAATAAATGGATATACAAGCTCTTTTGATAACGGGTCAAGTATAACTATTATTCGTATCATTCCATATCCCCCTAATTTTAGTAGCACTGCTGCTAGTACTATTGATCCCGCAACGGGGGCTTCTACGTGGGCCTTGGGAAGTCAGAGGTGTACACCATATAGTGGTATTTTTACTAGAAAGGCAATGAGACAACCAGCTCATCACAGTTTATGGCCTCAAGAGTCTAGTAATAGTGGCTGAGAATATTGAATTACTAGTATGGAGAGGGTTCCTGTGGATTGTTGTAATAGAAGTAGTGCAACTAGGAGTGGTAGTGAACCTGCTAGGGTATAAAACAAGAAATAGGTTCCTGCATTAAGTCGTTCGGTTTGATTGCCTCATCGGGTAATAATAATAAGGGTAGGAATAAGTGTGGCTTCAAATATAATGTAGAACATGATGATTTCTGTGGCGCCGAATGCTATAATTAGGAAAGTCTGTAGGGAGGCTAGAAGTGTAATATATAGGCGTTGTCGGGCAATGGGCTCTGGATTAATATGATTTTGGCTAGCTAGAATTATTAGTGGGAGAAGTCAGCACGTTAGTACTAAAAGGGGGGTTGATAGTGGGTCTGTGGCTAAATATGAATTGGATGAAGCTCATCCAGTTTCTGATGTTCACTTTAATCATGTGAGGCTAATAAGGGCAATTGAGAGGCTATGACTAATTGTAGCTGTTCATAGTCATTTAGGAGAAATTAATCAAATTGTTGGAAATAATATAATTGTAGGAATTAGTACTTTTAGCATTGTAATAAATTAAGGTTTTGTAGGCGGTCAGTTCCGTGGGTACGGGCGGTGGCTACCAGTAGTGCAAGGCCTGTGCTTGCCTCACAGGCGGAGAAGGCCAAAAGAAGTATAGGGGCAGTGGAGAAGCTTGTTGATTCGAATTGGAGTGTTCATAAGGCTAGTGCAATAAATAAGGATAATATTATTCCCTCTAAACAGAGTAGCGCGGAGAGTAGGTGAGTGCGATGAAATGCTAGGCCTATTAGTCCTAAAATAAATGCTGAGCTAAAGCTGAAGTGTACTGGTGTCATAAGGGAATCGTGGACTTAAACCACAATTTTCTGAGCCGAAATCAGAGGTCTTACTTTGGACTAATTCCCTATTATTCTGCTCATTCTAAACCTCCTTGGGTTCATTCATAAACTAGTCCTAAGGTTAATAGAATTAGAACAGATGTTGCTCAAAAGAATGTTCCTGTTGGGTTATTAAGTTGATCTCCTCAAGGCAGGGGAAGAAGAAGGGCAATTTCCAAGTCAAATAGAAGAAATAAGATGGCAACTAAAAAAAATCGTAGGGAGAAGGGTAACCGGGCAGATCCTAGTGGATCAAATCCGCACTCGTAGGGGGAAAGTTTCTCCGCGTCTGGGTTTATCTGCGGTAATCAGAAGGATACAATTGCTAAAATTGAGGATAGGGCTATTGTAATAATAATAATAGTTGTAATTAAATTCATTATCTTTCCCTGGGGTTTAACCAAGACTAAATGATTGGAAGTCATTTGTACTAACTTTAATACTAGAAAGATATGAGCCTCATCAGTAGATGGATACGTAAAGGAATAGTCATACTACGTCAACAAAATGTCAATATCAGGCAGCGGCTTCGAAGCCGAAGTGGTGTTCGGATGTAAAATGGTATTGAATTTGGCGAAGGAAGCATACTGCTAGGAAAGTTGATCCAATAATGACGTGTAGACCGTGGAATCCTGTTGCTACAAAAAATGTAGAGCCATATACTCCATCTGCAATTGTGAAGGGTGCTTCATAATATTCTATGGCTTGTAAAGCAGTAAAATATAGTCCTAGTAAAATTGTGAGTGCTAGTGATTGAATAGCTTGTTTTCGCTCACCTTCTATAATGCTGTGATGGGCTCATGTAACTGTTACCCCGGATGCTAATAATACAGCTGTATTAAGAAGAGGAACTTCAAATGGGTCTAGTGTAATAATCCCTGTAGGGGGCCAGCACCCTCCTAATTCAGGGGTTGGTGCTAAACTTGAATGGTAGAAAGCTCAAAAGAATCCAAGAAAGAAAAACACTTCTGAGGTAATAAATAAAATTATACCATAACGTAGACCTTTTTGTACTGGGGGTGTATGGTGGCCCTGAAAGGTTCCTTCTCGAATAATGTCGCGTCATCATTGAAATATGGTAAGAAGCAGAAGAACTAGTCCAAGAGTTATTAGTGTTGTTGAGTGGAAGTGAAACCAGATTGCTAGGCCGGACGTTATTAGTAGAGCACCGACGGCTCCGGTTAGTGGTCATGGGCTGGGATCAACCATATGATATGCATGTGCTTGGTGTGCCATTAAACGTTTTCTTGTAAATATAAACTTAGAAGTAGAACAAATACGTAAGCTTGAATTATTGCTACTGCAACTTCTAGCAGTGTAAGTAGGAAAAGAACAGCGGCAGTTAAGATTGCTACTGTTGGCATTATTGGTAGTAATACAAATACGGCCGTGGCAATAAGTTGAATTAGTAGGTGACCTGCAGTTAAGTTAGCAGTAAGTCGCACCCCAAGAGCTAGTGGTCGAATAAATAGGCTAATTGTTTCGATGATAATTAATACTGGGATAAGGGGGACGGGGGTTCCCTCTGGCAGAAGATGTCCAAGGGCTACTGTTGGTTGATTTCGTATACCAATAATTACTGTAGCAAGTCATAATGGTACTGCAAATCCTATATTTAATGATAACTGTGTGGTAGGGGTAAAAGTATATGGAAGAAGGCCAAGTATATTAATGGTAATAAGAAATACCATTAATGAGGCAAACAATAGGGCTCATTTGTGCCCCCCTACATTTAGGGGTAACAGCAGCTGATTAGTAAATCGGTTAATAAATCATGTTTGGAGGGTAATAAGCCGGTTATTTAGTCATCGAGATGGGGGTGTTGGGAATAAGATTCAGGGTAGTGCAATTGCGATGGCAATAAGTGGGATACCTAGGAAGGAGGGACTTGCGAATTGATCAAAGAAGCTCATTATCATGGTCAGTCTCAAGATTCAGTTTTGTGTTTTTCTTCACTTATTGGAGTTGGTTCATTAGGTGTTGTGTGGCTTAAAATTTTGGTTGGAATAATGGTGAGGAAAATAATTCATGAAAACACTAGAATAGCAAATCAGGGGTTTGGGTTTAATTGGGGCATTTCACTAGAGGTGGTCGGTAGTCACCAAACTTTGGCTTAAAAGGCCAACGCTTTGTCCAATAATTAGCTTTCTAGTGAGGCGTCTTCTAACATTAGTGAGGATCAACTTTCGAAATGTTCTAGTGGGACGGCTTCAACTACAATAGGCATAAAGCTATGGTTAGCACCGCAGATTTCAGAGCATTGTCCATAGAATACGCCTGGGCGTGAGGCAATAAAGGCAGTTTGGTTTAGTCGTCCTGGTACTGCATCCATTTTTACACCCAGGGATGGAACGGCTCAGGAGTGTAGTACATCTTCAGCAGATACTAGAACACGAATAGGTGATTCTATTGGTACTACCATTCGGTGATCTGTTTCTAGTAGTCGGAATTGACCTGCTGTAAGGTCTTGGGTTGGAATTATATAGGAGTCGAATCCCAGGTCTTCGTAGTCTGTATATTCGTAGCTTCAGTACCATTGATGACCTATCGCTTTAATTGTAAGGTGGGGGTCATTAATTTCATCTATAAGATATAAAATTCGAAGGGATGGTAGGGCAATTAAAACTAGAATTACAGCTGGTAAAATAGTTCATACAATTTCAATTTCTTGAGAATCTAAAATATATTTATTTGTTAGCTTGGTTGAGACCATTGCAACAATAATATAAAGTACTAAGGTGCTAATTAAGAATACAATTATTAGGGCGTGGTCGTGGAAGTGAAGAAGTTCTTCTATAACGGGTGATGCCGCGTCTTGGAATCCTAGTTGTGTGGGATGTGCCATTAAGCCTAAGGCTTAAGACATGCAGGGATTTAACCTGCAATTTCACCTTGACAAGGTGGTGTAATCTACATTTTACTAATGTCTTCAGAAGAAAGTGACAGAATGGTCATGTGACTGGCTTGAAACCAGTATATGGGGGTTCGATTCCTTCCTTTCTCGTTAATTTGATTGAACTTGAACAAATGCTGGCTCTTCAAATGTGTGGTAAGGAGGGGGGCAGCCGTGAAGTCATTCTACATTTGTTATAGTTAACTCTACTGAGGATACTTCTCGTTTGGCGGCAAAGGCTTCTCATAGAATAAATAAGAACATAATTACTGCTACTAAGGAAATAAGAGATCCAATAGATGATACTGTATTTCATAGGGCATAGGCGTCTGGGTAGTCAGAATACCGTCGAGGTATTCCTGCTAAACCTAGGAAGTGTTGTGGGAAGAATGTTAAGTTTACGCCAATAAATATTACTGCGAAGTGGATTTTTGTTCAGGTATCATTTAAGGTATATCCTGAGAATAGGGGGAATCAGTGTACAAAGGCTGCTATAATAGCAAAAACGGCACCTATTGAAAGTACATAATGGAAATGTGCAACTACATAATATGTGTCATGAAGAACAATGTCGAGTGATGAGTTGGCCAAGACAATTCCTGTGAGTCCTCCTACTGTAAAAAGGAAAATGAATCCTAGTGCTCATAGTATAGGGGTTTCTCATTTGATTGAGCCCCCATGAAGTGTGGCAAGTCAGCTAAATACTTTTACGCCTGTTGGGATGGCAATAATTATTGTTGCTGAGGTAAAATAGGCTCGAGTGTCTACATCTATTCCAACAGTGAACATGTGGTGTGCCCATACGATAAAGCCGAGAAGGCCGATGGCTATCATGGCTCAGACTATTCCTATGTAACCGAAGGGTTCTTTTTTGCCGGCGTAGTAAGCTACGACGTGTGAAATAATACCGAATCCTGGTAAAATAAGAATATAAACTTCTGGATGACCAAAAAATCAGAATAAATGTTGATATAAAATAGGATCACCTCCTCCTGCCGGGTCAAAGAATGTAGTATTAAGATTACGGTCTGTAAGAAGCATTGTGATTCCGGCAGCTAGAACTGGAAGTGATAGGAGAAGAAGTACAGCTGTTACAAGGACAGCTCATACAAAGAGGGGTGTTTGATATTGAGAAATAGCTGGAGGTTTTATATTAATGGTTGTGGTAATAAAGTTAATTGCCCCTAAAATTGATGAAACACCTGCTAGGTGTAGTGAAAAAATTGTCAGGTCTACAGATGCTCCTGCGTGGGCAAGGTTTCCTGCTAATGGTGGGTAGACTGTTCATCCTGTCCCAGCTCCAGCTTCAACACCAGAAGAGGCTAATAGCAGAAGAAATGATGGGGGCAGGAGTCAGAAGCTTATGTTGTTTATTCGTGGAAATGCTATATCAGGCGCTCCAATTATTAATGGCACGAGTCAATTTCCAAATCCACCAATGAGAATTGGTATTACTATAAAGAAAATCATTACGAAGGCATGGGCAGTAACAATAACATTATAAATTTGATCATCACCTAGGAGTGATCCGGGTTGGCTTAGTTCAGCTCGAATAAGAAGGCTTAAAGCAGTTCCCACTATTCCGGCTCAGGCACCAAATACAAGATAAAGGGTACCAATGTCTTTGTGGTTTGTAGAAAAGAATCAGCGCGTAATTGCCACAGGTAGGGTAGCCGAGTGTTTAGGCGGTGGGTTGTAGCCCCGAAGACAGAGGTTTAAGTCCTCTCCCTATCATAGCCCCGTGGTGAAGAAACATGTTGGATTGCAAATCCAAAGACGCAGACTTATATCCTGCCGGGGCTTTTCCCGCCTTACTAGGCCTAACGGCGGGAAAAGTAGATGGATGCTCGCTGGTTTGAGCGCTTAGCTGTTAACTAAGAGTTTGTAGGATCGAGGCCTTCCCATCTAGTAAGGCCTTAGTTTAATAAAAACATTTGATTTGCAATTAGAAAATGCAAGATAAACTCTTGTAGGTCTTATCCAGGGACTAGAAGATTTTCACTTCTGCTTAGAGCTTTGAAGGCTCTTGGTCTAATGCTATCCTAAGTCCCTAGGTAACTAGTATTAAGACGGCTGGAGTTAGAGGTAATAGGCCTAGTGCAATTGTGGTGGAGATAGTTAGTGGTATGTTATGCTGGGTTGTTTGGGTCCGTCAGGGGGTAACTGAATTGTTTGTATTGGGGGAAATAGTCAATGTTATTGCATAACATAGTCGGAGATAAAAGTATAAACTGAGTAGGGCGGCTAAAGCCATGATTGTTGCAGTAAGGGGAAGATTCTGTTTGGTTAGTTCTTGAAGAATTAATCATTTTGGTATGAACCCTGTTAGTGGGGGAAGTCCCCCTAGTGATAATAACACTAAGGCGGTAGTAGTTGTTAAGATAGGATTGTTCGATCAGGTTATTGCGAGAGTGTTAATTTTTGTGGCAGATGATATCTTTAAAGTAAGGAATGCTGCTGATGTTATAAAGATATAGGTTCCAAGTGCTAGAATGGTAAGTTGGGGGGCATATTGAAGAATAATAATCATTCAGCCTATATGTGCAATAGAAGAGTAGGCTAGGATTTTACGTAGTTGGGTTTGGTTTAGTCCCCCTCATCCCCCTACTAACGTGGATGTGAGTCCTAGCGCTGTTAGGAGGAGGGGATCAATGGCTTGGGCTGTTTGGATAATGAGGGCAAGTGGGGCAAGTTTTTGTCAGGTGGACAAGATGAGGCCTGTTAAAAGGTCTAATCCTTGTAGGACTTCTGGTATTCAAAAGTGCATTGGTGCTAATCCAATTTTAAGTGCCAGAGCGGTAATAATTATTGTACTGGCAACAGGATTTGATATGTCATTTATATCTCATTGTCCTGTAATTCAAGCATTTGTTGTACTTGCAAATAGAATTATTGCTGCTGCAGTGGCTTGTGTTAGGAAATATTTTGTAGTAGCTTCTACTGCCCGGGGGTGGTGGTGTTGTGCTATTAGAGGAACAATTGCCAGAGTATTAATCTCTAGGCCTATTCAGGCTAATAGTCAATGGGAGCTGGCAAATGTTAGGGTGGTTCCTAGTCCTAAACTGGATAAGAGAATTATAAGTACATAAGGATTCATTGATGGAGGAGGGACTTTAACCGTCATGTTCGGGGTATGGGCCCGAAAGCTTAATTAGCTGACCCCATCTTAGAAAGTGGTGTAGAGGAAGCACTAAGAGTTTTGATCTCTTGGGCATGGGTTCAACCCCCTTCTTTCTAAGAACTGAGGGGATTTTAACCCCTATTAGCCACTCTATCAAAGTGGTCCCTAGGCATTCGGGCACGGTTCCTATACTATAGTTGTGGGGGTAGGCCCGCTAGTGCAATAGGCAGGGCGATGTGCCATAACACCAGGGCAAGTGTTAGGGGGAGGAAATTTTTTCACACTAAATGTATTAGTTGATCGTAGCGGAATCGTGGGTACGAGGCTCGTACTCATAGGAAAACAATTGATAGTAGTGCAGCCTTGATTATAAGGCCAACTGTTGTTAATTCCGGCATGTGGGGCAGGTGTGTTGTTCCTAAAAATAGCACGGCTGATAGGGTATTTATTAATAAAATATTTGCATATTCGGCAAGAAAAAATAGGGCAAATGGTCCTCCTGCATACTCTACGTTGAAGCCAGAAACTAATTCTGATTCACCTTCTGTTAAATCAAATGGTGCTCGATTTGTCTCGGCCAGGGTTGAGATATATCATATTGCAGCTAGAGGCCAGGCTGGGGCTAATAGTCAAACACTCTCTTGGGCTGTATTAAATGTTTGTAGGGTATATCCCCCAGAGAAAATAATAACTGATAAGAGAATTAGGCCTAGGCTTACTTCATATGAAATCGTTTGGGCTACTGCTCGAAGGGCTCCAATTAGAGCATATTTTGAATTTGAGGCCCACCCTGATCCTAGAATAGAGTAGACTGCAAGACTTGACAGGGCTAGAATAAATAAAACTCCTAGGTTAAGGTCAATTACAGGGTATGGTATAGGTATTGGTGCTCATAACGTTATGGCTAGGGTTAGTGCGAGGATTGGAGTTGCTAGAAATAGAAATGGGGATGATGTAGAAGGCCGTACGGGTTCCTTAATAAATAATTTGACCCCATCTGCAATAGGTTGAAGTAGTCCGTAGGGTCCCACCACATTGGGTCCTTTTCGCAGTTGTATATATCCTAGGACCTTCCGTTCAATAAGTGTTAAGAAAGCTACTGCTAGTAGTACTGGTACAATATAGGCTAGTGGATTAATTAGGTGAGTAATTAAAGTGTTCATCATAAACTGGGAAGAGGATTTGAACCTCTGGTGTAAAGGGCTTAGGCCTTTCGCAATTTACCATGCTCTGCCACCCCAGTATGCCCTTATTTTGGGCGGTAGGGGTTTTGGCCCTCCCTTTATTTAATTTATTTGTTTTCATTAATTAGGGGTGGGGCGTGCTTCAAGTATAGGCCCCCCTTTTCCGATCCTTTCGTACTAGGAAAAGTAGCGTTACAGATAGAAACTGACCTGGATTACTCCGGTCTGAACTCAGATCACGTAGGACTTTAATCGTTGAACAAACGAACCCTTAATAGCGGCTGCACCATTAGGATGTCCTGATCCAACATCGAGGTCGTAAACCCCCTCGTCGATATGGACTCTGGGAGAGGATTGCGCTGTTATCCCTAGGGTAACTTGGTTCGTTGATCGGTCGTTAGACCGGATCATTTATGGTCAGATGTTCTGTGGCTTAGAGATGTCTCTCTTAGTTCTAGGGGTTTAGCCCATTCCACTCGGAGGCTGGGTTTTCCTCCGCGGTCGCCCCAACCGAAGGTAAAATTTCATTTCCCATTAAGTTCTTGCTTTTTTCTCAGTCTTTTAACATGGTTGAATTTTGTACCTTAAGCTCCAAAGGGTCTTCTCGTCTTGTATAATTACACCCGCTTCTGCACGGATAGATCAATTTCACTGACCAGAAGGGGGAGACAGTTAAGCCCTCGTTTAGCCATTCATACAGGTCTCTATTTAAAAGACAAGTGATTGCGCTACCTTTGCACGGTCAAAATACCGCGGCCGTTGAACCCGTAGTCACTGGGCAGGCTGGACCTCCTATACTTAATTCATTTGCAGGAGGCGATGTTTTTGGTAAACAGGCGAGGCTTGTGTTTGCCGAGTTCCTTCCCTTTCTTTTAGTCTTTCCTTTAATATATGGCACTCCAGTGTGGGGTTAACGATCATTTAACTGTGGGATTTTCTTGATTTTTTTGTCATCCACAATACTCTCTTTATTTGAGTTCGTTAATTTCCAGCGGTTTGTCCGATCTGGTATACACTTATGCCTGGAGAAGAACGAGTCTTCTTGTTACTCATTTTAGCATAATTTCTTCCATGTTGGCATGGGATAGCCTGATATTTCTAGGGGAATAAGATTTTCTTATCAGTATAATAAACTTCCTTCTGTCTGAGCTTTAACGCTTTCTGTTTAGATGGCTGCTTTTAGGCCCACTAGAACAGTGTGTTTTATAAATTTTGATCTTTATCCTCCTGTAAAGGTTGTATCCTTTGTTAGAGGGGCTGTACCCCCTCTAACTAACTCCCCTATATTTCCCTATTATCTTAAGTAATAATATTTCTGGTTTGGGGTTATAGGGGGCTGAACTTCTATCCATTTCTCAGGCAACCAGCTATCACCAGGTTCGGTAGGTCTGTCACTTCTACCCGGAGCTCTTCCCACTCTTTTGCCACAGAGACGGGTTAGCCCTAAATTATATAGGCTGTCTCGGGGTAGCTCACCTGGTTTCGGGGTTTCAAACTAAAGGTCTCTTTGCTTGAGGATACTGGCTAAATCATGATGCAAAAGGTACAAGGTTCAATCTTTGTTTCTTTGTGCTTATATGGATTATTTCATTTCTCTTTCAGCTTTCCCTTGCGGTACTTTTTCTATTGCTCTAGGTGGGACCTTTTCTGTCTCCCATACTCAGGTAAAAAAATGGTTTAATTTTTGGCGTTAGGTTATGTCTTGTTAATAATATTGTTGGATTATATTGGTGGTTAGGCTAGCTGTTTGGCTCAGGGTGATCCAATTTGCATGGATGTCTTCTCGGTGTAAGTGAGATGCTTAACTAACTCAGCCACGCCCTGGGTTTTATCCAAGTGCACCTTCCGGTACACTTACCATGTTACGACTTGCCTCCCCTTGTCAGTGCTTTTTTGTTATATATCTTTATTGCGTTTTGACAGGGGAGAGTGACGGGCGGTGTGTACGCGCCTTAGAGCCGGGTTCAAAAGGACACTCTGTTTCCTTTTTACTACTAAATCCTCCTTCAAGCACTATTTCATGTTGCATATTCGTAGTATTCTATAATAGAAAATGTAGCCCATTTCTTCCCACTTCGTACGCTACACCTCGACCTGACGTTTTGGGTTGTGCCCATTTTGCTTACTTTTATTACCTTCACAGGGTAAGCTGGCGACGGCGGTATATAGGCTGGGGTGGCTAGAAGTGGTGAGGTTTAACGGGGGTTATCGGTTCTAGAACAGGCTCCTCTAGGGGGGTCTAAGGCACCGTCAGGTCCTTTGGGTTTCAAGCTAATGCTCGTAGTACCCTGGCGGACGTCTAATTGTAGTTGAACGTCTAGGTTTATGGCTGAGCATAGTGGGGTATCTAATCCCAGTTTGTTTCTCAGTTTTCGTGGAGTCAGGTGGTCTTTGCTAAAGCTACTTTCGTGTGGTTGGGCTTCGGACACCTAGAAGCGTATGACGGCCAAAGGGCCATTCGGCTTTATTATTTTGCTCTCCTTAACCACCCTTTACGCCGTAATATTATTAACTAGGGCCTCTCGTTTAACCGCGGTGGCTGGCACGAGTTTTACCGGCCCTCTTAGCCTTGACTGAGTCAAGTTTTCACTTATGGCTTAATGTTTATCACTGCTGAATTCCCTTGGGGGTGTGGCTTGGCTAGGCGTCTTGGGCTAAATTTTGTGCCTGATGCCCGCTCCTCGTCCCCGGGCAGGGGATTAAGGGCATACTCACGGGGCTGCGGAGACTTGCATGTGTAAGTTAGGCTAGAGCTAATAGTAAGGTCAGGACCATGCCTTTGTGCATGCGGAGCTTCTTAGGGCTCATCTTAACATCTTCAGTGTTATGCTTTGTATTAAGCTACGCTAGC